ATAGGCATAAGCTTTACCTCCTATAATTAAAAAAATTTGAAGTATTAGTGAAGTATTATTTAAGTAGTTAAGTCTTAACTTATTTTATTTAAGTAGTTAAGTTCTGTTTGTGAGAATGTCAATTTTTTGTTGTTGAAACGTAGTAATAGGATTATTGTCTTCATAATATCAACCTTTCTCCTATTTTCTGTGTAGATTAGAAAAATTTAACTTCAATAAAGAAGACAGAATAAAAAAAAAATAAAATTCTTACGAATATAGCCTTCCAATAATGAACAAGTATGAAAGCATTCACTGATCGAAGATGGTATCAACTCCCCATTGCGTATTGCTACTTATCGGGTATAGAATAGATTTGTTTCTCTTTGTTCCTGCAAACATAACATAATTGTTTCAACAAACTAGAACAAACATTAACCCTTGTTCCGAGATAATCCATTGAACAAAAGGGGTCCATTGCACAGTCATAGTCTTTTCCAATGCAATAAAGTTACATAGTGTCATTTATCTTTGATAAAGGGGTAATTCCATGGGTTTGCCTTGGTATCGTGTTCATACCGTCGTATTGAATGATCCCGGCCGGTTAATTTCTGTCCATATAATGCATACAGCTCTGGTTGCCGGTTGGGCCGGTTCGATGGCTCTATATGAATTAGCAGTTTTTGATCCCTCTGATCCCGTTCTTGATCCAATGTGGAGACAGGGTATGTTTGTTATACCTTTTATGACTCGTTTAGGAATAACCAATTCATGGGGCGGTTGGAGTATTACGGGGGGGACTATAACGGATCCGGGTATTTGGAGTTACGAAGGTGTGGCCGGAGCGCATATTGTGTTTTCTGGCTTGTGCTTTTTGGCAGCCATTTGGCATTGGGTGTATTGGGATCTAGAAATTTTTTGTGATGAACGTACAGGAAAACCTTCTTTGGATTTGCCTAAAATTTTTGGAATTCATTTATTTCTTTCCGGGGTGGCTTGTTTTGGTTTTGGCGCATTTCATGTAACAGGCTTGTATGGTCCCGGAATATGGGTGTCCGATCCTTATGGACTAACAGGAAAAGTACAATCTGTAAGTCCAGCATGGGGCGTAGAAGGCTTTGATCCCTTTTTTCCAGGGGGAATAGCCTCTCATCATATTGCAGCGGGGACATTGGGCATATTGGCAGGTCTATTCCACCTTAGTGTCCGTCCGCCTCAACGTCTATACAAAGGATTACGTATGGGCAATATTGAAACCGTTCTTTCTAGTAGTATCGCCGCCGTCTTTTTTGCAGCTTTTGTTGTTGCTGGAACGATGTGGTATGGTTCAGCAACTACTCCGATTGAATTATTTGGTCCCACTCGTTATCAATGGGATCAGGGATACTTTCAGCAAGAAATATATCGAAGAGTAAGTGCTGGGCTAGCCGAAAATCAAAGTTTATCAGAAGCTTGGTCGAAAATTCCTGAGAAATTGGCTTTTTATGATTACATTGGCAATAATCCGGCAAAAGGAGGATTATTTAGAGCGGGCTCAATGGACAACGGCGATGGAATAGCTGTTGGGTGGTTAGGACACCCTATTTTTAGAGATAAAGAAGGGCGTGAACTCTTTGTACGTCGTATGCCTACCTTTTTTGAAACATTTCCAGTCGTTTTAATAGATGGGGACGGAATTGTTAGAGCTGACGTTCCTTTTAGAAGAGCGGAATCTAAGTATAGCGTTGAACAAGTAGGCGTAACTGTTGAGTTTTATGGCGGCGAACTCAACGGAGTCAGTTATAGCGATCCACCTACTGTGAAAAAATATGCTAGACGTGCTCAATTGGGTGAAATTTTCGAATTAGATCGTGCTACGTTGAAATCTGATGGCGTTTTTCGTAGTAGTCCAAGGGGTTGGTTTACTTTTGGACATGCTTCCTTTGCCCTACTCTTCTTCTTCGGACACATTTGGCATGGGGCTAGAACCCTGTTCAGAGATGTTTTTGCTGGTATTGACCCAGACTTGGATGCTCAAGTAGAATTTGGAGCATTCCAAAAACTTGGAGATCCAACTACAAGAAGACAGGGAGTCTAATACAACATTGCTTTCTTTTTTTTGCCTCTATTTTTTTATAGGATACTAGAAAAATCTTAATTTGAATCACCGCCCCTCCTTTTTTTTACTCTTTTTATCATTATCGGGAAAATAATCCCAAGTAAGCAGGTATGGAAGCTATAATTGTAAACCACAATCGAATCTATGGAAGCATTGGTTTATACATTTCTATTAGTCTCGACTCTCGGGATAATTTTTTTCGCTATCTTTTTTCGGGAACCTCCTAAAGTTCCCACTAAAAAGGTGAAATGATTTTTCATTATCTCAATTGAAGTAATGAGCCTTCTGATATTGGAAGGCTCATTACTTCAACTAGTCTCCGTGTTCCTCGAAGGGATCTCTTAGTTGTTGAGAGGGTTGCCCAAAAGCGGTATATAAAGCGTACCCGGTAAAGCTTACAAGTAAACCAGATATAAAGATGGCGACTAGGGTTGCTATTTCCATTATTATAAAATTTCAAGATCACATACGGATCAATCAATCGTTTATATTATTATAACCGGAATGGTATACAAAGTCAATAGATCTCAATGAATACAATCAGATTTATGGCTACACAAACCGTTGAGGGTAGTTCTAGATCTCGTCCAAAACCTACTACCGTGGGGGCTTTATTGAAACCATTGAATTCGGAATATGGTAAAGTAGCTCCCGGATGGGGAACTACTCCTTTGATGGGAGTTGCAATGGCTTTATTTGCAATATTCCTATGTATTATTTTGGAAATTTACAATTCTTCTGTTTTACTGGATGGAATTTCAATGAATTAAATCCACAAGAAAATGAAATTCAAAAGAACCAGGAACAGGAAGTTCTAGTCTTTCAATAGAATACAAAATGAATTTTTCGGGTCCCGAATTCTATTTCTAACCCCCCTTTTGGTAGTTCAATCGCGGAATTTTTTTCTGTCTGTATTTCCGGAATATGAGTGTGTGACTTGTTATAATTGATCCTATTGATAATACAGAAAATGAGTCTGTCATCTTATCATGATGGAGATGGTTCTACCTCGTCGGATATTCATACTGGTATCTGGAACACGGAATATATAAAATATATCAATCAAGAAATATTTGAACTATGATTCATATTTAATATTCAGACCTCTCGATCGGATTCAAAAAAATTTTCTTTTCAAAAACAGAATTTAGAAGTTATAAATCGAAAGATTTTTCTTCTTTCAAACTCCTGTTTATGCCTATTTTGTTTAATCAACAGACAATTTTTTTTGTATTTTTAGTCATTATACCTATCCTATTGATTGAATAAGCGATGATCCAGTGGTTCTTACTCAAGGAATCTTTGGGCTTAGCTTTGGGGTTTTATTGAATCATCGTGGTTCTAGTATGAATCTGGGGTTTCAATCGATTCTATAGGGTCTTAACAAGAGAAATTCCTATTAATGATAAAAAAAATAGTAAAAGCCACATTACACACAATAAAAAAATAGGGAAAGAGAATATTCAAGAGGCCTGTAGTAACAATCAACATAAAGACGAATGAGCCGACTTGATATTTTGGCATTATCACCACAAAGAAGAACTTTCGGATTTTTATTCCCTCCTATCTTCCGAAAAGAGAAAATCCGGGATTAATAAGTTTCAAACTTTCTATTCTATTATATATCCCTTTCAATCAGTATTTGGGTGTCTGCTTGAGCTGTACGAGATGAAATTCTCATATACAGTTCTTAGAGGGGGAATTCACGCGGTTTACCTATCTCAATAAAGTCTATGATTGGTTCGAAGAACGTCTCGAGATTCAGGCGATTGCAGATGATATAACCAGTAAATATGTTCCTCCTCATGTGAACATATTTTATTGTCTAGGAGGAATTACGCTTACTTGTTTTTTAGTACAAGTAGCTACTGGGTTTGCTATGACTTTTTACTATCGTCCAACTGTTACTGAGGCTTTTGCTTCTGTTCAATATATAATGACTGAAGCTAACTTTGGTTGGTTAATACGATCGGTTCATCGGTGGTCGGCAAGTATGATGGTTCTAATGATGATCCTACATGTATTTCGTGTGTATCTCACCGGTGGGTTTAAAAAACCTCGCGAATTGACTTGGGTTACAGGTGTGATTCTGGCTGTATTGACCGCGTCTTTTGGTGTAACTGGTTATTCCTTACCTCGGGACCAAATTGGTTATTGGGCAGTTAAAATTGTAACAGGCGTACCCGAAGCTATTCCTGTAATAGGATCACCTTTGGTAGAGTTATTACGCGGAAGTGCTAGTGTGGGACAATCCACCCTGACTCGTTTTTATAGTTTACACACTTTTGTCTTGCCTCTTCTTACTGCCGTATTTATGTTAATGCACTTTCTAATGATACGTAAACAAGGTATTTCTGGTCCTTTATAGAATAGGAAAAGAGGTATATCATAGATATTTGTAATCAATCATTTATCACTTGGGGGAAGAAGAATAGTATTTCATTGCTACAAGTATGGATTGTTGAAAAGAATAATCCATGTATTTGGACATTTTCCTTCAACTCCACAATACAATATTGTATTTAGTTATTTAACATAAGATCACTAGTTGGAGGTAATTCTCCGAAAAAAAATGGATTATGGGAGTGTGTGACTTGAACTATTGATTAGGCCGTGCAGGTATATGTCTGTTTCTGCCACATTGAAATTAATAATCAAATGTGTCTTTTGTCCAACCACCGTATAAGTAAGTCCTATACATACAGAGAGAGGATAGGCCGGCTCGTTTGAAGAGAATCTATTCTATGATCAACCCTGGATCATGTCATGCATGAACAGGCTCCGTAAGATCCAGTCGAATGTGTGATTTTGCATAATAGAATATATAATTCGGGTTTTGTTTTATCATTTTTTTTATTATTAATAGTTTGAATAGTATTCAAATGCGTTCATTTCCTATGCATCGACCTGATCTATAATACTA